TTGGAAACTTATGAAGTTCTTCCATCAAGCCTTGATCAATGAACCTACAAAATCCGTCAAATTGTATCTGACTAAACCCTGGTATTGTATACATTCCCTCATTTCCATCCCGGAACATCTTAAGTTTTCCGTTTATCGAAAAAATCCAACTATTGGCTCACTCTTCGTTGAACCATATAGATTGATCTAGCAACGATGGAATGTATATTTTGCTCATTTGAACAACATGAAATTTTATCCAACCCCATATACATATATATATGTACTAAATACGTATGAACGGAGGAATAAAAAAATGTGACTCAAATTCGAATTTGCGACAGATACAAATGGAAATGAATTGATAAAACATTCCTGGAAACAAAATTCTGCCACTTAGACTTATGGAGTCTTGTATAGAATATCAAAATAGATCCAATTTCTACCTTATGATATTACGACCAGATTGGGTACCATAAATGGATTCGGAATTGAATCTGTTCTCTATGAGTGAGATAAAGACAGAATAATCAGGAACCGTCTAGAGTTGACTTTGATTTTAGCACTTAATTTATTTCATCGATTCCGTTGTTCAAAAAATGATTCGCAGAGAGAAAAGATATTTCTACCCATTTGTTAATTAGTAGAATACGATTGAAGTGCGTAAGAGAAGTCATATTTATTAAGTACATGCAGATATAACTATCTAGCTATCCGTATATCCCATCTTTTATCGAAGTTCCCTTGAGGCAACATAGGTCGTGCTATATCCAAATTTCGATTTTATATTCAATATATTCAATGAAAAATGCAAGCACGACGATTTCCTAATAGGAATATGTAGATAAGATACCTGACTAGGTATCCGTGTAAGAATTTCTGTTCTGGGGTTTACATATACACATAATTGTTGTTATAATTGAAATTGAAAAGGATTAATTATGGAAAAGAATTGAGACTGATTAGTCGTATATCAATTTGATCTCCTTATGTCATTAAGGAAACCAAATTGGAGATCAAAATCCAAGAACCATTCATGAATTCACAGTCATTAATGCTTCCAACTTGCTCTGAATTTTGGATTCTGTGACTGGAAATCCATTTTTATCTTTCAATAGAAAAAAAGGGGAAAGCTTTTATTTAGGTGTTGTGTGTTTTGAAATACAATCAATCTAAGAGAACAACAGGACCCAATCAAAAAAAAGAAATGGTTCAGCAATTCCCCAGAATATTTCCATCTATATCTATTTTGTATCGTTTTGGCGGCATGGCCGAGTGGTAAGGCGGGGGACTGCAAATCCTTTCTCCCCAGTTCAAATCCGGGTGTCGCCTGATTAACAAAAGACTCGGAATTTCTTACCCTACTAAACTAATAGAACTCAAAAAATTCTTGCCTGGCAGAAGCAGAGGTAAGGGGCGGGGGCTGTCGATACCCAATTTTAAGAATCGGGGGGTTGACTTTCAATTATTTCTTCAAAAGTCGGGGTGTGACCCAAACCTGTACCATACCAATATGAATTACCAATATAAATAAAGAAATACTCACTTAATTACGGATTCCTGATGCGTTCAGGCCATCGATTTGATTTATCAATCGAATCAAATCCATAGTAAGATTCAATTGTGAGATTCAGAACTACGAAAGTCAGGGACCGTAAATCCGTGTATCCAAAGGAAGGTTCCTAAGAGACTGTAAATCCTTGCTCCTAGGATCCAAGAAGGGGTTATAGGAAGGACTATAAATACTTCCTAATTACCTTACCCTACTAGTGTTTACTGACTGAGTCTTGAAGTAGATTGGGTAGGCTGGTGGGGAATCCAATTAGGAGTTGTGGAAAGAACTGAAGATACTTTGTATCCATACAAACTCATGAGAGTCTCTGAGTGCTCAGGTTTTCAATTAATATTGTATGGGTGATTGACTTTTATAGAATAAAAGTGGAAAAAAGTGCTTTCGTTGGGGTAACCCCGCCAAGAATGTAATAGGGTGTCTTCCAATTGTTTCACATTTCACAGAAGTAGAGACAGTAAGGCTTAGATGGGAAATTAGGAGTATGTGATATATAGTTATATATCTTGATGGTATATTTTTTTTTTCTGCTTTTTGTTTATGAAAGGCAACAATAGGTCTTACTATTCCTACATATTCCATTAGTCACATTCCCTTGAGACTTCCAAAGGGCAACTGTGTATCTTGCTTGTACTTAGTGCTTTCCGATTCCACCAGAAATCATATAGGGACTTGTTACGGGTGTATTCATTGGATTGGTTCATCAAAAACGTTAGGTCAAAATCCCATTTTGACTCTGCACCATTGATTCCACTATTATTAGTGATCAAGAATGGAATAATTCCTTCATATTCATAGAGATAGGGGACACGATTCACATGGATATAGTAAGTCTCGCTTGGGCTGCTTTAATGGTAGTCTTTACATTTTCCCTTTCACTCGTAGTATGGGGAAGAAGTGGACTCTAGGGGTACTACTAATTGAGTTGAGTAATCGAATTTATCAATTGTT